ATACACCCAATACGTCAAAACTCATTGCCCATGGATAAAGAAAAACCGTTTCAACATCAAAAACAACAAAAACTAGAGCAAACATATAATACCGGATTCTAAATTGTAACCAAGCATCGCCCATTGGTTCTATACCCGACTCATAAGTAGAAAGTTTCTCCGGCCCTTTGCTAATCGGGGCTAACACTCCGGAAATGAAAAATGCCAAAATAGGAACAAGGATGGATATTATTAGAAATGCCCAAAAAAAATCATATTCGTAAAGCAGAAACATAAACGCACCCCTATGAACGTGGAAAATATACCGGATTCTATTGGTCGATTCGAATTGGAATTGTCAAGTCATCCATAACTATTTAGAACTATTTAGTCAAAACAAGAATTCATTTTGGTCGAACCGCCTAGTTTGCTTTGTTTATTGGTTTATTGTAGGGCATATCTCATTGCAAGATTCATCGACTTGGAATCCGATTTTATTTCCATTATACTTATTTCCATTTTATTTAGTTAGTAGAACCTTCTAACTATATATTACTCTTATACAAATTCTCCTGTTTCTCTTGTTTTTTTCTCTAAAGACGGGGAATTCTAAATTAATTACTTATCTTATTTCTTCTTTAATTAGAAATTCTTTAAAGATTTCTATTTTTTTCTATAATTTTCTATAAATAGAATCAGGAGGTCTTTATTTTCATTTTTTTTTTTTCTTAGTGATTTAGAATAGAACAAGTAATCAAATAGAAGAGAATGTATAGGAATTTCCATCTCAAGATTTAGAAGATCCTGTGTTGATATATTCCTTTTATTATTATTTTATTATTATTTAATAATAGTATTAGGATTCGAATCCAGGTGGAGGGGTTTTTCTTGGTTGAATACAGAAAAAGAAGACTATCTTTTTTGTGTTGTGCTTCGCTAGGTCGAGGTAAGTAAGGTATACGAAGGAAAAGCCTATTTGACAATGAAAGTGACCAAAGATATTCGTTTTTCAAAAAACTTTAGCTTGTACACAAATACAGCAGGCCCTTCCTAAATCCATGTGAATTCCTCTTCGTAGTTTTTCATTTCACCAGGCCCGTGAAATGATTTTACTTCCAAAATTCAATAAGATTGGGGATATCAAAAGAAAGGGAGTCTCACAAATTCTTTTATTGTGGATATGAATATGTAATTCGCCTCCGAAGATTAATGACGAAAGGTTGGTTTGTTTATCTGCAATTGAAAAAATCAATATCGATTGGATCCATTGATATGCGTTTTTTCTTTCATCTGCTTAAACGATTGCCGTGAGTAAACTTATAGGAATAATTGGATTTCACTTAGTTACAAGCAAGAAATAATAATGAAGAAATGAAAATTATACAATTTTTTTTTGCATTTTTCATTTTTACATTTTTATAGGGCTATACGGACTCGAACCGTAGACCTTCTCGGTAAAACAGATCAAACTTATTATTATTAAAATGATCTGAACTGTTTCAAAAACCCAACATGCATTTTTTTTGCATTGGGCTCTTTCATTAACTGATATTTATATCAGTTAGTCTGCCATTTTTTTTCTTGACAGAAAAAAAGATAAGGAAATGGCTCCATGTGCTCTGATTCATTATTTGGGAGCATTACCAAAGTGTTTCAAAGGTGGGATTATCTTGACGTAGGTCTGTCTCTGGCCTAGATCAACCTAAGTTAAATGAAGTCTCTATCGTTCTGCTTAAAAAATCAAATATGAAACTTCATACACCTTAAAGTTCATATGACGAAAAGAGATTTTTTTGAGGTCCTTATACTCATTATGCCTAGCATTGAATAGACTGGGTATTCACCTTATCAAGATCTCAAATCAATGATGGGGTCTGTTTGGCACCTCCTAAATGGGCGTCCAAATTGGACCGAACCCTTTGTCAGGCTATGGTTCCCTCAAAGTTATGGAGTAAGACATCGATTTCTCAACAAGATCAATTTTTCTGATTGTATGATGAACTCCCTTGAAAAACATTGGCGCGCGTGTAAACGAGTTGCTCTACCAACTGAGCTATAGCCCTTAGTGCTTGTGATACATATTTTATCATGTAGATAAATTCTTGTCAAGATAAATATTCCATGATCCAACATCAACAATCTTTGATCTCTTTGAGTGGTATTCCTTAGATTAGTATTGCTTATAAGTAATATGATATTTATAATCCATCGACAGGATGGGTTTCATTTGGTTCTCTTTGGGATGATAAATGACCTACTTAACTCAGTGGTTAGAGTACTGCTTTCATACGGCGGGAGTCATTGGTTCAAATCCAATAGTAGGTAAAACTTATTAGATACCATTGACTCTGGTATCTAATAAGGTTTACGACCCACCTTTAGTGATATTTATTTTTTTATTTTGTATCTTTTCTATTTCATTTTTTAATTTGAATTTTTTCATCAGAATTGGATTCTGTTTGATTGTATTTGATTGTATTCACCCGACAGAATCTAAATAGGATTAGAAAGAGAACTTCTT